AGAGTGTGAGTCTTCTCTTTTTTTGAAGACAGGCTTTTCCCTATTTATTTGATTTAATTACTCGATTTTCTGAATTCAGGCCAAGCAATTGGATCAGTAAACAAGAAGAAAATCTTAGTATTTTTTTTGTGGATTCGGGAGTTCAAATAAAGTTTGCCCCTTGAAGAAATAACTCAGTTTGAGTTATAGTATAAATAAGTTTCTTATAGTAATTTAGTAGGCTAAGTATTAAGTATGATGAGACCTTTTTTCTTTTTGTACAAACCGAGAAAGGGAAAAGAAAGAATAAATAATCAGAAATGACACTTCTATCATCTATCAGAGGAGCAGAAATACCCCGTTATTTTCTATTACAATTGTTGTTGCTTCACTTCAATAACAAGTTTTTTTTTCAATCCAATAAATCACTGGATCTATAGGAATAAAACAAGAAAGAAATGGCCTGGCCTGGTCAGTACCTAGCCAGGCTGGGGGAGCAAAAAAAAAAATATTTCATACGAAAGAAAGGTTCTTTCCTTTTTTCTATGGGAAATATCCTAGGTATCGAAAATCGAAATGGAATTTGAATGGAATTACTAATCAAATAGATCTCTATCTAAATTCGGATCTAATGAGTCTCTTATAGTCTAGAATAAAAAAGTCTTTCTTTTTTATTTTAGTTCATGCATAATCATACCAGGGTAATTCTCCTTTTTCAAGTGGGAGAGATGGCTGAGTGGACGAAAGCGGCGGATTGCTAATCTGTTGTACGACTTATTCGTACCGAGGGTTCGAATCCCTCTCTTTCCGTTTCCTCTGATGATTTGATATTTGCCTTTCGAAATCAAAAACCGAACCATTTTCTATGATTGATTTTATCATAGTTCAATGTCTAGAATAGAGAAAATCATAACAAAATTAGTAACTCGAGTAAGGAAAATAAAAACCGTCTTTTTTATTCCTCACGCCCAGGATTACGTCCTGGATCATTAGAGAGGAATCCGAAAATGAAGAGAGAAACAAAGAATATCACTACTGTGTAAACGAAAAGTTTGAGAGTAAGCATTACAAAATCTCCAAGATCATTTTTGGAAAAAGAGAGAATAGATTATCTATTTTTAGACCGCATATCCTATTTTGTTTGACACCAAGAAATGAAGTGCTTTCTACAAAAGAAAGTCATTCTCAGAAATGCATTTGTAATAAGATTCTTTCACCAAAATTATCTTTCATGCCCCATCTCGATATATATATAGATATATTGTAATTGTAGGGGACCCTAATTAAGACTAGTAGGGTCCTTACTCACTGGAAGTAGAAGGCAAGAATGAGGAATAGGCGGTCACAAAATTTCTATGTGTGAATCGAGGGTTCCTAAAGTAAGACTTATCGTACTTATCAATTCGTAGAATATTTTTTCTCCTAAAAATTGAGGAATGTTTGTAAGACAGTAGTCAAAATATCATCGAAAACTTACAGCAGCTTGCCAAACAAGGGCTAAGAGCAAAAAGAGCACAGGTATGACTGGCATAACATCTACGATTGGAGTCAAAAAAGCGTAAGCCTCGGGCAATTTAGCGAAAACAAAACTAATTGAATGAAGGGCAGAATTAAGACAGATACAGATCAAACTAAAGATATTCAGCATAACAAAAAATTCCTTCTTTATTTAATTGTATTTTGATTGACTGATATGATAGAAGGAAAAAAGTAAAGTAATTAAGGTACACCAAAAATCTTTATTTTTCTTTGAATCACCCAATCAAAAAGCCTTCCCTGCTCAAACAAGAGTAGAAGGAATCATACTTTCATACATTATCTTAATTGAATTCTATGTAATGATCAATAAATTCTGTTGGATTCTACAACTACACGTGTTAAATCCTAGCAATAATCGAATCTATTTCATAGAGATTTGAGCGGAAATTGACGAATACCTCAAAACAATATTATTGTTTCTTAGTATGAAATAAAAGCCTAAATGGGGCGTGGCCAAGCGGTAAGGCAACGGGTTTTGGTCCCGAAATTCGAGGGTTCGAATCCTTCCGTCCCAGAGCAGTTTGATTCGAAATTCTTTTTTCGAATCAAACTGCACTGATTCACTTTTTGAAACAAAAAAGTGGTAGTTGTAGTTATTGTATTATTGAAATGTGTCCCTGTTTATTTTATATAGAAAATAGAAAATTCTCAAGTATAAATTGCTATTGACCTATTAAGCCAATGACTATTCATGATTGCATATTGAATCAATTCCATCCGAGTTTCACACAAGAGAGATGTTATGGTAAAACTTCGCTTAAAGCGCTGCGGTAGAAAGCAACGTGCGACTTGAAGGACATGATCGTCTGTGGACTTTCACATCCACCATCTTTGAGAAAAATAAAGATGTTTCGTGGCTCGACATAGTTTCTCCTGGTCCACTAGACCAACCCCTTTTTTTGATGGGGTGTAAATAATAGCTGATGGAGCTCGAGCATAACTTTATTCAGTTCTCAGGGAAGGGGGTCTAGGGTTAGTGTCAATCAAAAAGTACGAACGACTTCGTAAGTATAGTGTGAATATCAAAATCGAAAACATCCAAATTCAACAAAATTTCCTTGAAACTTTTGTTGGAATTGAGAAAACTATTTTGATTTCGATCATAAGTCTATCACAAGGGAATCCACCGTTCGTATGATTCTTCGCTAGAAAGAAATCGCAAAAGGCACGTTGCTGCCATTTTGAAATGATTAAAGATCCTCGAAGTAATGTCTAAACCCAATGATTCAAAGCAAAGATAAAAGATCCCGTAACAAGAAAATACCCTTTTTTAATTGTCTTAACTATTTGAATCAAAAGGGATTCTAAACGAGACAAATAAACAGGGTTTGAGACAGCTCAATAAATAAAATGGTTACGTCTAGGGCCTTTTAGCTCTTTGAGAATTAGACAACTTGAGTTATGAGGACAGATGATTTTTGATTTTCGGGACGGAAGAAAAAAAAAACAAATCAAAGCATAGTATAGTAATGAATTAAAAAATTTGAGAGCTGGATTTGTAACTATAAACTATATAATTAAAATCATTCTTTCTCGAGCCGTACGAGGAGAAAACCTCCTATACGTTTCTAGGGGGGGGTATTGCGCATCTATATCTATCCCAATGAGCCATCTATCGAATCGTCGCTATTGATGTTCGAGCTGGAAGAGAAGGACGAGATCTCGGGAAAGTGGGTTTTTACGACCCGCAAAAGAATCACACCTATTCAAATGTCCCTTCTATTCTATATTTCCTCGAAAGGGGAGCTCGACCCACAGGAATTGTTCACGATATTTCAAAAAAAGGGATGTTTAAAGAACTTCGGTTTAATTCCACGACCTAAAAAAACAAAAAGAAAAATGTTTTGTATTTTTTTATGCGGGTATTCATTTCAGTTTCAAATTTTCATTTTGAATTCCTAGGTTTTGAAACCTAGGAAATCGGAATTGTTCACGATATTAAAAAAAAAGGGATGTTTAAAGAACTTCGGTTTGATTTTCACTCTCAATATTCGACTATTCTATTCTATAGGATTGAATAAAAATTTTTATTCTCAAACTTTTTTTTCCTATTATGGATAACCGATTTAAGACCCTACTTGGGATACTCATTATGTTCCCGTTACGGGTAAGTCGTTATCACTATGCATCGATAGTGTCGAATGGAAACAGGACAACTCAAGCAATTGTTTGCTTGTTAGAGGAGGGAAAAACGACTTATCAAGTCAAAAAAACCTCTTCTTTGATTCTTCCATTTTCGATGCCTGGTGTTTTGACGGTGTTGGAAACAGGATATTTTGGGACTGGAATTAACCCAATTCTCACCAAAGCGACATTGGTGTTGAGGCGGGAAACTAAATAACTTCAGGTTAATTACACGACCTAAAAAAACAGGTAAATCAAAAAAGGGTTGGGCTACCCTCTCATCTCATATGTAAATCGTTTTTTTTTATTCATTTTCACTAAAAAACGAATAATTAGGGCTATACAGATTCGAACTGCAGACTTTCTCATTAAAACAGATCGAACTTTTTCTTATCGAAATGATTCGAACTGTATCAGCTCCACTCAAAGAGTCAAATATGAAACTTTATACACATTAAAGTTCATAGGATGAAAAGATATTAGTTTGAGGCTTTATACTCATTATGCCTAGCATTGAATGGACGGGATATTTACCTTATCAAATATGAAATCAACGTTGGGTTTTATTTGTAGCCTAACTTGGCACCCAAATCGGCCCAAATCAAAAGTAAGGCTCTTGTTCTCTTGTTTCCTCGAATCCATAGAGGAAGACCCAGATTTCTCCATAAGATCAATTCTGTTGATTGCAGGGTGGACGCCCCTGAAAAACATTGGCGCGCGTGTAAACGAGGTGCTCTACCTAACTGAGCTATAGCTCTTGTGTTACCTATTTTAGCATGTAAAGAATTTCTTGTCAAGATGAATATCCCACATGATAGCTTCGGATCCGTTTCCTGCCATGCCAAGTATTCCTATTGCGTAGAAATATGATTCCATCTATAATAAATCCATTGATATGATGGGTCCCTTTTGTTTTTATTTGTGATGATAAATGACCTACTTAACCCAGTGGTTAGAGTATTGCTTTCATACGGCGAGAGTCATTGGTTCAAATCCAATAGTAGGTAGAACTTATTAGATACCGGAGGCACTGGTATCTAATAAGTTTTGCTACCCACCATATTTTTTATTTATTCCCCCCCCCCACTCCTCGGATTCTAGTTCTTTTTTGGTTGGACCAGATTACCATTCCATTTTAGGGGAGTCAATGGGCAGAATCAAAATCCGTCGGATAAACGGAACTTCTTTGGATTATTTGGGCGTACCAAGGAGCTATGAAATAACATCGAGAGCCTCAACCCGTGTCCGAGCTCGTCTGACAGCTAAATTTGCCTCAATTGTTTGTCTCTTGCCTTCAGCTCGACTCAAGTTAGCTTCAGTTATTTCAAGAGTTTGCTGAGCTTCTTGTGGATCAATGTCACTATCCTTTTCCGCATCATTTACTAAAATGGTGATCTCATTATTGCCTATTCTAGCGAAACCACCCATGAGAGCTATTTTTACCCATTGGTCGTTAAAACCTATTTTCAAAATACCTATATCTAGAGCTGTAGCAATAGGGGCGTGATTTGGTAATACACCAATTTGGCCACTATTAGTAGATAAAATGATTTCTTTCACTTCTGTATCCCAAACAATTTGATTAGGAGTCAATACACAAAGATTCAAAGTCATTTCTGGCTCTCCACTTCTAAGTTCAGAGCCTTCGCGGTAGCTTCATCGATGGTACCTACCAAATAAAAGGCTTGCTCAGGAAGACCATCTAATTCTCCGGAAAGGATCAGTTGAAACCCCCTAATTGTTTCTGCTAGACCAACATATTTCCCTGGAGAACCGGTAAATACTTCTGCTACGAAGAAGGGTTGTGATAAGAAACGTTCCATTTTTCGTGCTCTTGCTACGGTTAAACGATCCTCTTCCGACAATTCGTCCAACCCAAGGATAGCTATAATGTCCTGAAGTTCTTTATAACGTTGTGAAGTTTGCTTAACTCTTTGCGCAGTTTCATAATGTTCCTCACCAACAATCCGAGGTTGTAGCATAGTTGACGTGGAATCTAAAGGATCTACTGCTGGATAGATCCCTTTGGCAGCGAGTCCTCTTGAGAGTACGGTAGTCGCATCTAAATGTGCAAATGTCGTAGCAGGGGCGGGGTCAGTTAAATCGTCTGCAGGTACATAAACTGCTTGAATAGAAGTTATGGATCCCTTTTTGGTAGAAGTAATTCTTTCTTGCAAAGAACCCATTTCTGTACTAAGGGTAGGTTGATAACCCACAGCAGAAGGCATTCTGCCCAATAAGGCGGATACTTCAGATCCTGCTTGTACAAAACGAAAAATATTGTCGATAAATAAAAGGACGTTTTGTTTATTAACATCCCGGAAATATTCCGCCATGGTTAGGGCAGTTAAACCAACCCTCATACGAGCTCCCGGCGGTTCATTCATCTGCCCATAGACTAGAGCTACTTTTGATTCTGCAATATTTTGTTCATTAATCACTCCAGACTCTTTCATTTCCATGTAAAGATCATTCCCTTCACGAGTACGTTCGCCTACTCCGCCAAATACAGATACACCCCCGTGAGCTTTGGCAATGTTGTTGATCAATTCCATGATGAGTACTGTTTTACCCACTCCCGCTCCACCGAAGAGTCCTATTTTCCCCCCACGACGATAAGGCGCTAAAAGATCCACTACTTTAATCCCGGTTTCAAAAATGGATAATTTTGTATCTAATTCTATAAAGGCGGGCGCGGATCTATGAATCGGAGATGTTTTTCGAGTATCTACAGGACCTAAATTATCAACAGGTTCTCCAAGAACGTTGAAAATTCGTCCGAGAGTCGATCTACCGACTGGAACACTGAGAGGAGCTCCCGTGTCAATCACATCCATTCCTCTCATCAGACCATCTGTAGCACTCATAGCTACAGCTCTCACTCGATTATTTCCTAATAATTGCTGTACCTCACAAGTAACATTAATTTGCTGGCCGGCAGTATCTTGACCCTTCACTACCAAAGCGGTGTAAATATTAGGCATCTTGCCTGGGGGAAAGAATACATCCAGTACCGGACCAATGATTTGAGCGATACGCCCCGGTTTTTTTTCTTCAAGTGTGGAAACTCCAGTACCGGAAGTAGTAGGATTGATTTTCATAATCATAAACAAGGGAAATCGGTCGAAATTTTTTACAAACAAAAAAAGAAAATGTTCGATAGCACGAGCGAGAGCAAGTGGATTGGTTAAGGCAAAAATAAATGAGAGTTAGTACTTCATTTTGATGGTTGCAGCCAACCGAATTCCATTGTTTACTCATTCAATGCGTGAATTAAAAAGTTCAACCAACCCCAACCTATTTTCAAAATATCAAGTAGATGGAGAAGAATCATGTCTGAGGAAGTGGTTCATTTCTCGATCATTCTAAGCAATCCCATCCATATTATCTATGGAATTCGAACCCGAACTCTATTTCTGATTCAGTATTTCTATCGCTTCTATCGCAGTGACCATTGGTTCTGATTTCAGTATCTAAATTTCCGCTTATTCTTTTTTTACCTTACCTTTTCATGAACGAATTCCAGATAGTTTCACATCTAGGATTTACATCTACAATATCGATCACTGTCAAGAGTGAATTTATTATTAGTTAGATAGTTAGATTCAAAAAAGGAAGGGATTACAAGAAAAACTGAGATTGGGTTGCGCCATACATAGGAAAGAGTATACAATAATGATGTATTTGGAGAATCAAATACAGTGGTCTAGGTCTAATAATGAACCATTCTGATTAGTTGATTATAGTCTTTGTGAAAGATTCCTGTGAAAGATTTGATTTCATTCACGGCTAATTCACGTCGAGTAGACCTTGTCGTTGTGCGAATTCTTAATTCATGAGTTGTAGGGAGGGACTTAT